AACAAAGGGGTATTCTTTCTGTTTTTTTCTATTGAATCTTTCGATCCCTTACTTGAACTAACTGGAATTGCTAATAAAAGTTGTAGATATAATATAGATAAGATAAAGAAAGAGAAAGAAATACTTTTTCAATCCTTATTTCATGTTTAATGTAACATAGTAATTATCTTTTTAAATTGGGAGAGATGGCTGAGTGGACTAAAGCGGCGGATTGCTAATCCGTTGTACGAGTTATTCGTACCGAGGGTTCGAATCCCTCTCTTTCCGTTTTTGTTGATGACCTGATATTTTATTTATCTTTCAAATTTCGCCAATCCTTTTTAATGTTTCCTAGTTAAACATGTGGAATAGATAAAAAATACTAAGAAAATTTTAAAATCAAGTAAGTAAAATGAAAACCCCTCTTTTATTCTTCACGTCCAGGATTACGCCCCGGATCATTAGATAGGAATCCAAAGATAAATAGAGAAACAAAGAATATCACTACTGTGTAAACGAAAAGTTTGAGAGTAAGCATTACACAATCTCCAAGATATTTTTTTTTTTGAAAAATGAGAAAAGAGAATAGATCCTCCATTTTTTTATACCAAATATTTTGACACCAATAAATGAAGTGCTTTCTAGAAACAGAAAAGAATTTCACATAAATTCAAATTCAGTTGTCATAAGAGTCTTTCATTACCAAAAATTTATTTCATACCTCCAATTAGATATTGTGGGGGATCCTAACCCAATCCTATTAGGGTCTTTCAAAAGGGCAGAATGGGGAATACGGGGTGAGCCGTGTTTGTATTTCTCCCAGCTATCCAACGAAGACTTTCAATTTTTGAATCAAAGGTTCATAGTGTAAGACTTTTTTGATCTTATAAATTGTTATAATTTTTTTCGAATAAATCATGAATTTTCTAGAATAATATTAAGGATCTCATCGAAAACTTACAGCAGCTTGCCAAACAAAGGCTAAGAGAAAAAAGAACAAAGGTATGACTGGCATAAGATCTACGATTGGATTCAAAAAAGCGTAGGCCTCGGGCAATTTGGCGAAGAAAAGACTACTCGAATAAAAGGAAGAATTAAGACAGATACAGATCAAACTAAAGATATTAAGCATAACAGACATTTTGTTCTTGGAGATAATTGCATTTTGATTGAGTTAATGATATAAGGAAAAATGAAGTAAAGTAAGGTAGACAAAAACCCTTCTTTTTCTTTGAACCCACCCAATCAAAAATTCCCCAATTCTCAAACAAAGGAGAATAGAAGAAATCATACTTTCATAGAATATCTTAATTGAATTATATCTAATGATCAATAAATTTGGCCGAATTCTATATCTACACGCGTAAAAATCCTAGCAAGATTCTAATCTATTCTATAAAGATTTTTTATATAAATTTGCCCTGGAATTGACCAAGACCCAATACTAATATTATTCTTTATTGGTGTAGAATGGAAATATAAATGGGGCGTGGCCAAGTGGTAAGGCAACGGGTTTTGGTCCCGGTATTCGGAGGTTCGAATCCTTTCGTCCCAGGCATATACATTGTATCAGAGTAAAAGTTTATTTTGAAAATAACATTATGTATAAATGCCTAATATTGAATATAATGTCATTCTTGTTTCTTTTATTATTTTGAATGATTCTTCTATGAATCATATTTTTGTTTTTCCCAAACCGAACTAACTGAATTGAGTGCAAATGGCATGCGTATATAACTAAATAAATTTGTTTGTGATCAAGATACGATGGTAACATAAGTCACACCCTTTTTTTAATTCAACTAATTAAAAACTTAATAAAGTATGGCGGATTTTTCATCATATGTTCATTCCCTTCATATTGAAGGGGGTTAGCTACTGAATTTTAAGAAAAACCTCACGTCTCATATCTTTTTGAATTTTCAACGATACATTTTATTTTGAATCACAATAAGAAAGAGCATGTCTTTCCTATCTCTTATTCTCTATCCATTAAAATTAAACTTAAATGGAATTAAATGGAAATAGGGTAACCAAATTATTAGGATCTCTTAATTATAAACAAGAGGGAGGTTATTACATTAAATTAAATGGGATTAAATACCGGGTTAGGGTAAACTAAAAAATTAGGAGCAAGGGCCTAATCTGGACTTGTTTGTCTTTGTCCCTCGAGAGTCCCCCTTCCCCAAAGGGGATCCTTTTTTTGTTCTGATTCAGTATTCCCAGAGAGTCAAGAGAGTCAGGGGATAGATAGTTCTTAATTAGTAACGGGAGGTATCTTATTAATAAAATTCGAATCGAAAGAACAAGAACAAGTACCCAAATCTTCTCTTATATCAGTCTTTTTTATCCATCTCACACAAAAACGGGGTTTTTGTTCAATCCATTTATTTGCTTTAAATCGTTGATAGTTCAATTCGAAAAGAAACAGATATTTCTCCCTCTCTCTCTCTCTCTCTCTCTCGTTTTTTTTTTTTTATGATGATCAAATTTTTAGTCTTTACTGTAAAACTTTATTCAAATAATGATGTCAAAATAGGAAACTTTTTCTATTATAAAATTATAAAAATTTTTAATGATTGCTTTTGAGTTGAATCTTTGGTATTCAAAGAAGTGGTAAATGGGTCATATTGAGTCACTTTAAGAGGCAGAGTAAAAAAGAATTCATTTATTAATATTCGTATTCTTTCTATATTTCTATTAGTTTTTTTAATAAAAAGTAAAGTGTTGCATTCATACAATAACATACAATAATAGGTAGGGTCTTGCTAAGATTGCTTCAGAAAACTTTTTGCCATCTTTGTATAGAAGAAAAAAAGGGTATAGATTAATATGTTTATGTATCGACGGAACCAATGACTATTCATGATTCCATAATTGAATCAATTCCATACGGGTTCCAAATTAGAGGAATGTTTTGTTATGGTAAAACTTCGTTTGAAACGATGTGGTAGAAAGCAACGTGCGACTTGAAGGACACGATCTGGTGTGGATTTTTCTTCTTACATCCGCCATCTTTTCTAAGAATGAAGGTGCTCTTGGCCCGACATCTGTTCTGTTTTCACTAGAATCCTTCTTTTTGTTAGGTTGTAATGAATATAGTACATGATGGAGCTCGGGTAGAAAGTCTGGATTCATCTTTCAGGGGTCAAGAATCTAGGGTTAATACCAATCAATTAATTGGAACAACTTCGTAAGTATATCATCAATATAGAAATAGAAAGGATCCGATTCGGTCAAGTTTTTAATTCAAAAGGAAAATTTGTTGGAATTGAAAAAACTCTTTCAATTAAAAGTGTATCGCGGGGAATCAAGTGTTTGTATGATTCTTTGCTAGAAATAAATCACAATAAGGGGTATGTTGCTGCCATTTTGTAAGGATTAAGAAGCACCGAAGTAATGTCTAAACCCACTGATTTAAAACAAAGAAAAAGGATCCCAGAACAAGGAAACGCCTTTTTTTCAATTGTCTCAATAACTGGATCATAATAAAGATAAAGAATCCAAATGGGTTGTATTTTAAATGAGACAAACAAAAGGGGGGTTAAAGACTATTCAAAAAATGAAATAAATTGCCTAAATACTTTTTTCTTTTAAGCTATTTGAGAATTATCCAACTTGAGTTATGGGTACAAATGATTTTTTATTTTTCAGGAAGGATAAATTCAGGAAGGAGGAATAAAAATAAAAATATGAGTAAAATCCCATTCTAATTTATTTTATCAACTCCTTTGCCATTAATTATAATTCTATACGTAGACAAAACTCCAAATCATTTTTTCTCGAGCCGTACGAGGAGAAAACCTCCTATACGTTTCTAGGGGGGGGTCTTTAGATCTATCCCAATGAGCCGTCTATCGAATCGTTGCAATTGATGTTCGATCCCGAAGAGAAGGAAGAGATCTTCGGAACGTGGGTTTTTATGATCCGATAAAGAATCAAAGTTATTTAAACGTTCCTGCTATTTTATATTTCCTTGAAAAGGGCGCTCAGCCCACAGGAACTGTTCGGGATATTTTAAAAAAGGCGGAGGTTTTTAAGTAGCTTGGTCCTAATCAAACAAAATTCAATTAAGGAAATAAATAAATAGAAAGTGATAGTAATTCTTATATAAATTTTTATATACTTTTTTCTGCCTTTTTGGGTTCTAATCGTATCTATTTTTCATGGCTTCTATAAAATCTCATGTTCTAGAACGACAAAACCTGAGTTGCTTGATTCTAGAAATAGAAATGGGAGTTCCTTCAATTGGTCGGTTTTCGTTGGAACTCTACTAATAAGTAATAACCGTAATAACCAAGGAATTCTCTTTTTTTTATTCTAGTTACTTATTTTATTTTATTGAGTTACTTAAAAATAAGTAACTCAAATTTTATTGATTGAATAAATAAATTGAAATCTGATATTTTTTCTACCTCTTCCTTATTTATTCCTCTATCTAAACCTTTTTCATCTATGTAGTGCCAATTCAACACAAGCCCTTTTTGAATAGTATTGAAATGGAATTTTTTTTGTTTTTCCGTTGTATTTTTTTCTCAACATTTATATTGACAACAGTGTACCGAACAAATATAATTCATCGTGATAAGTAGATAAATTTATTTCTGTCCCAGAGGTTTGATTTTTACCTTACATTATTCAAATGATGGGGTTACTTGGATTCGCTTTGATATAATTTGAGCTAAGATATAATAAGAATAGGAGTTTTTATTGAAAAGTCGATAACATAAGAGCTAAGAGGTGGTCTATAAATTTTTACATTTATCTATCTTTTTCTTTTTTTATCGGAGAATTTCTTGGATTTTTGTCTCATCTATTCATTTTGATATTTGATATTCCGACTCAATTTCAAAATGTGTGTGTTTTTTTTCTTTTTTTATTTCTTAGTTCAAAGGTTTGATTGTCTTGACTAATCTTTTTTTATTTTGATTGTATCTACATAACCTTTTTCTATTCGGGTTGCTAACTCAACGGTAGAGTACTCGGCTTTTAAGTGCGGCTAGGATCTTTTACACATTTGG